GTGAATGGGTCACTATACTATTTAGTATGCGGGTCAAATATTATATGTAGAGAAATAGATTTTATATAGCGAAGTCTAGTTAGATAAGTCCATACAGTAAACTTATAGCGGCGAGTGGCTTATTCTTAACTAGCAAGTCTAGGATAAAAGGCAAGGCTGTTTCAAAACCAACTTTCGTGAATTGCTTTTCGTGTATTGACTGGATCCCCATCCGAACGAACTTAACTTGATTGATCCATGTCCACCGCCTAATTTCCCATAGATTCCAGATATTTTTTGAATCATATGTGGACTAGATTCTACTGGTCCCCGAACTCAATTCTTAGAGAAAAAGGAATTTTCAATAACTTCTTGAATCCCCATTCCCAGATTTCTTGTTTGTTCATTTCCTAGCTTAATGGGAAAGAGCGCTAGGGATATCTCATCTTACCAATGAGAGCGTAAAAAATGCAATTTCACTCGCCCCTTGACTCTTTCTTTTCGGACGGACCAATCACTCCCTCAAAGAAGCCTATCTTTCTTTTTGTATTCGTGCAATTTTTGTCTTTATTTTAGTAGAAAATTCATAGACGCTAGATTTCTATAGACAAATAAAATGGAGAATCGAATGAATGAAACATGACTAGGAATGACGAATCCTAAATGAATAGGAAATCGTGAAAAACTGAAGGAGAATTCGGATCTCTTCATACCTATTATATTGACAATTTCCAAAAAGCGTTCATATACTAAGTATCCATATACTAAGTATCCATATATGAAGTATCCATATAAAAAGTATCATCTAAGAAGTATCATAGCGGTTGAGCAAGCATGCCCCCATCGTCTAGTGGTTCAGGACATCTCTCTTTCAAGGAGGCAACGGGGATTCGACTTCCCCTGGGGGTAGGGTACTACGAAAATAAGTTGGTCAGGAATTACCAATACACCTAAAATGGATTCTTCCTGGGTCGATGCCCGAGCGGTTAATGGGGACGGACTGTAAATTCGTTGGCAATATGTCTACGCTGGTTCAAATCCAGCTCGACCCAACAATTCACCAATTTACCATCTCATGGTAGAACCCCCTTCTTCTTCATAAATACCCGATAGGGGGAATAAAAAAAGAATCACATTTTCTGCTAGATCCCTTAGTTCCCTGGGATTGTAGTTCAATTGGTCAGAGCACCGCCCTGTCAAGGCGGAAGCTGCGGGTTCGAGCCCCGTCAGTCCCGACGAATCGAATAAGTACACCAATCCGCCGCTCCACTTTCTCGGAAAGTGGGGCCTTGGGACAACATGTCATTCCCAAGGGGATTCGTCTCGTCACTTCAACGAGGACTGATTGATTGGAGAAAGACAAATGTAGATTAGTCGAATGATTGGTTGGTAGCATTATTCTTAGAGTAAATATTTCAAAGAGATGCTGAGTCTTCTTTTTGGATTGATCTCCATTCATGTAAGGAAACAAAGTCCGACTCGGGCGCATCTCCACAGATGGAATTCGTTTCTTGTATAATACAAACTGAATTTAACAAAATCTCCCCTTCTGGCTCTGTTTTTGTTTGTGTAAGCCTAATTACTAAATAGGAAGGTTACAAATCAATTGGATTCAAATTGGACACTGAGCTTTTGATAATGGAATTGAATCCTTTTTCCTTACTAGTTTTTCTATTTTTTCAGGGTCCTGTCGAAGAAAGAACAAACCCTCCACTAAAATGAAAATAACGAAAATAGTGAATTTACTGAAATATTCCATAGACATTAAAAAACGGCGTTTAGAGCTTATCTTTTTCCGCTTTGCTTGTCTTGTTCTTTGTAACTAATGGAAAGGGATGGGTGGTGAGATGATACGCTATTTGATGATTGTACAAGGGAGACCTAAGATAGGTTATAGAAACTAAACAAGAGAAAAGAATGCTACATAATGCTAACTAAAGGAATTTTTGATTGGGTCGGGAATCCTATTTTGGATTCGGTATGGATAAAAGATCTCCCTAGGTTATACAATTTTCGACGACGAATGGATTTGATCGCTTAGATAGTCTTATTCATGCTATTGATCCGAGTCAATCTCGTCGAGAGGTTATTCATTCAGTGAAGTTACATGTGCAAGATTTATTTTCTCTAGGGGATTAAATCCCGAGTTATTGTGAAAGAAAAAGGGATGAGATTATGGAAGTCAATATTCTGGCATTTATTGCTACTGCACTCTTCATTTTAGTTCCTACTGCTTTTCTACTTATTATTTATGTAAAAACAGTTAGTCAAAATAATTAATTATTTTGAATGAAACTTGATCTTATCAACTATTGATAAGATCAAATGAAAGGAATTCTCATTTTGCGTATTCTAATGAATAAATGAAATGGACGGGCTCGAATCGGCAGTCTTCGCTGAGATCTGAGAGTAGGGTAAGAAAGATTCATTGAGTTCTTTCTTACCGGACTGTATCTTAGTGGTTCTAATAAAGCTAGAGGTTTACTCTAGATCAATCTACCATATTATCTTCATGGTAGATATTTGTAGTGGCGATATTCATTTTCTATCTGGAATTGCCAGAGGGCCCACTTCGATTTCTTTGATACATCTATTTGTTCCGATCAATCGGAAAGAAGCGTTTTACTTGTTATAAAATACATTCCTTCACTAGAATTCAATGCAATTTGAAAATGAAGAGATCTTGATAGTAAATCGTTCTACAATGCATTTTGAACGATTTCTAAAATAATTGATCCAGTTTGATTCCTCAACTCAATTAGTAGTACTTCTAGAGACCACTTCTTCCCCAAACTACAAGTGAAAGGGAAAATGAAAAAACTACCATTAAAGCAGCCCAAGCGAGACTTACTAGCTCCATGTGAATTATGTCCCCTATCTCTATGATAGAATCATTTGATTATTGCTCCCTAATAATAGTGGAATCAATGGTGCAGAGTCAAAAAGGGATTCGCACCGAAGACTGTTGAGGAACCAATTTAATAAATCCACTTCTAAAAAATTTCTCTATGATTTCGAATCGGGAAAGACTAAAGACAAGTAAAATAGGCTAGAAATACTAAGGCCCACTTTTTTTGTTTTTTTAGGTAAAAAGTATAATATAGATCGATCGCTATCTATGTGAAATAGTCAGGCGACACCCAGATTTGAACTGGGGAAAAAGGATTTGCAGTCCCCCGCCTTACCGCTCGGCCATGCCGCCAAAATCATCCAAAAACCTAATGCAAATTTTTCATAGGAACTATAGATTTTTATAACATATATTACTCACAGTGACTATCGAGCGTTATAACATATATTAGTCCCTCTAAACTCCCGAACGGACTCATAGAATTATGAGTCAATTATCACACTTCAATTTTCATTGAAGAAAAAATAGGTAAAAATGTCTCTCTTCTCGACAGAGGATTTTTTGAACAAAGGGTTGCCGGGGATTCGAACCCAGAACTAATAAGATGGAGTCGATAATGTTACCGGTAAAATAAGTCCCCATGGACGTTGAAAATTTGTGCTAGTTGTTCTAGATAGGGAATGACTAATGAAACTTGCTAATATGGGACCTATTACCGCACATGACGCATATATATTGAATTACATATATTGAATGACATATATATAATTGAATATATAAATTCAATATATAAACAAAAATGACATAGATATAATTCAATATAAAAGGAAGCTATAAGTAATGCAACTATGAATCTCATGGAGAGTCGATACTGGCTCAGGATGAACGCTGGCGGCAGGCTTAACACATGCACAGAGACAATATCAAAGAAACAATAAAACCAACATAAGTTTGTGTATGAAGATAACCAATTCGATCGTTGGGGTCGGACTCTATTATGGATTTCGACCTACATTGGAAATTATGGGACACCTAGGTAAGTGCATGTCGCGCTATAATAGGCATCTGCATCTACCGAAGAGGAAATACCTTTGTTATACTAAAGGGGGGACACTACCCTCGGATAACAACGACGAGGCCGTCTACGAAATATTTTACTTAATCTGCCTTGAAATGGGGCGTCGCGAGATCGTAGCTACTCTCTTGAAAAAATTGGCGTCGCGGAATGGCGCCGCCTCGGGGAGTATCGTCGACTTTGCCAAAGCCGAAGGAGCCAACTGGGTTGCGAAAAGAAAATTTTTTTTAGAAATGCAAACTCTATTCAAGCAACAAAAGCTTGTCTTTGGGTCGAACTTCAATGCTGGCTGCTAGAAAGAACGGACCAAAGACAGTATGATATCAGGGTTGGGTTTTGGTCTGTCGCCTGGAAACGTTTCCAAACGTTTCCTCTTCGAAGGTGAAAAAAAGTTTTCCTACCCCGCTTCCAACTTCGATTTGGTTGCTCGCCAATCTCTACGAGACGCGCTACGAACAAAGATCAGGAATAAACCATACGCCATTCGACAATATGAACCACATGTACATGCCTGGCTGCGAGTACGGTAGGACTTTCTATGTACACTAGAAGTACTAAACAAGTGCGATGCGCGATATCAAAAATATCGCGCAGACTATCTCGTCGCGAGGACAACAAAACTATATTTTCGCGACATTGGTTCTTGCTCGGCTACGATGACTGTAGAAACTCCCCTTTGGACCTTTGGAACGAAGAGCAATTTGTATCCGCCTGTTTTAACCTTGTCGGTGAAGAGGGGTTTATAACCTTGTGTTTGAACACTCACGACGAAGAAGAAGAATTTCGAGACTCGGATTCCGATTTTTTCGACGAAGAGTAATTTATAGACTCGGGTTTGTTTCAATACCGGTACCTCTAAATGTTACCGGTAATCTACCACGGAACGCCCCCGACTTTCATGCTGATTTTTTTGATCTCATTTTTCTTATGAGAAAAATATAATTACGCCATTGATTTACTAGTTGTACCCGGTATTTATGTCGATATTTTATTATACTGAAACATTCTAATAAAATATCGACATATTTTCTAGAGGGTTCTTTCTTGTGTTTTGTTCGGCGTCTTCTTCGTCGAGAAAGTCCAAGCCCTTTCGCC